AATAATCGCAAAAATCCAAACATTTATCTATCCAGCCATGAGGTAGATCAGCGGCTACTCCTCCGATACGAAAATAATTATGCATCATTCGCATACCGGTGGCAGCTTCGAATAGGTCATATATCAATTCTCTTTCTCGAAAAATATAGAAGAAGGGAGTCTGCGCACCAATATCAGCCATAAAAGGGCCAAGCCATAACAAATGAGAAGCTATACGACTCAACTCCAACATAATTACTCTGATATAGCTGGCCCTTTTAGGTACTTGAATATTTCCCAACTGCTCTGGTGCATTTACGGTTATTGCTTCTGTGAACATAGTAGCTAAATAATCCCAACGTGTTACATAAGGCAAATATTGTATAATTGTTCGGTTTTCCGCAATTTTTTCCATCCCCCTGTGTAAATAACCCAATATTGGTTCACAGTCAATAACATCTTCGCCATCTAAAGTAACGATGAGTCGAAGAACACCATGCATTGACGGGTGGTGAGGGCCCATATTGACTATCATGAGGTCTTTTCTTGTAGCTGGTGAAGTCATAGGTTTTCCCCGATTCATTCTTCCATGAATTGCTGAAAGCGAAAAGAAGTTTATCAAAATTTAAGCGAATAATTCAAAATGATTTTTCAAATTAACGAGTTTTTGTCTCTCGAATACCCAACCGACTAATTAATTCTTTATAGCGTACTCTATTTTTTTTTGACAAATAATCTAACAGTCGTTGACGTTTTCCCAGAATTTTTCGCAGACCTCTTTGAGATAAATAGTCTTTTTTGTGCAATTCCAGATGTGAAGTAAGTCTCTGTATCTTATTGGTGAAACTGAATACTTGAAATTCTACAGACCCTCTCTTTTCTTCTTTTTCTTCTTGTGAAATATCAGAGATGAATGAATTTTTTACCATAAAAGAATCTCCTCCCTTTTTTACAAATATGAATTTTTTCGATCAGGAATAATAATATTGCTAGTGGTTTTAATCTGTTATACACAACAATCTTAATTTCTTTATGAACTCTAATTTTATCAAATGAAATTAATCAATAATCAATCCAATTTTCAATTTGAGTCGTATAGGTATAAAAAAGGCTGGTACATTTCTGCACTTATAAAGAAGAATAATTTAGTCCTAAAATTACGAAGATTCTGTTGATTCATTTCTAGATCAAATTGAGAAATTAGTATCGTATATTAGAATGGGATGTAAGACAAGGCATGTGTGGATCTATTTGCTTTCGTATACGAGATATGGTACAAGGATATATAGGAAAAATATATCATCAACGAATTTTCAATCGTGGATACATATGTATCCTTAACATACTGAAACGACTGCCATTATTGGCATCAAACCAATAACGATTCATACACGCCAAATCTTCTAATCGATAATTGGGCCAAAGAAAGAACTTTAATTTAATTAATTTCTTTTTATCTCTATCAAGATGTGTATTTTCATCCAAAAATTGACCCCAGTCTTTTACGTTGTTCCTGTTGCAAAATACTGGATTTCTATCCATACCATTTCCATTCTTTGAATTGAAACAAATGAGAATTCTCAATTCTCTACGTCGTCTAGATGATAAAATATTTTCAGGAACAAACAAATCATAATTATTTTTGTCTCTTTTTCCAGTTATCTTTTGCTGTTTTGGAATAGATTCATCAAAATCAAGATATCTTTTTTCTCGATATCTTTGATTAGTTTGGTGTTTACTCTTATGAACTAATGGAATACCTAGAGTTTGATACATAATAAATCGTCCATCGTTTTTTACAAACAGACGAAGGGGTTCGATCATCAATATCCCCCTTTTCGTCAATTCTGTAGGAGGAATTACATTCTTTTGAATCAGCATTATATCCAGATTCATTTCTTTCTTTTGAATATAGGATATAGCAATTTTTTTTGGATTTATCAATCTAAGCAGGAGACAATATACCCTGATATTATTGATCATTCTTTTATCATCCCATCTCAATTGAAAAAGCAAATACCCTTTCAGGAAGAAATGGAATTCTGCTTCCGTGTTGCTCTTGTATTGTTTTTTCTTTTTACGTTTTTTCATATCTGATCTCGGATAATCTTCTTCAATATCTTTTTGTTGGTTTGAGAGAGCGGATCCAAGATCTTCTTGGCCTGCGGGCTCTTTTTCTTCTTGATTTCGATTCTTTAATTCAAAATATTTTTTTTTATTCACTGGTATAAAAAAATCTTTTCGATCGATGTTTTTATTTCTACTAAAATTTTCATTTATATTCACGTTTAAAAGAAGTAATTTGCTTGGTATAACCCATGGTTTAATTTTATATGCATTATAAAGTAAGACAAATTCTTGGAAGAACCAAAATTCTAGATTGGATATGGGACGATTTAGTATTTCTTCATTCATTCCCATCCAATCAAAAAAAAATATTTTTTGATTGGATGGATTGCTTTCTTGATCTTGATGAATCGTAAGATAAAAAAGAGCTTTCTTATCAATTTTATCAGTTATTTGATAATTATTGGTGCCGGTCTTAGTATTTTTATTACTGTTAGTATTGATCCCGATCCATGCTTCAATATCGGCTTTTTTTCTAAGACAAAAATTGATAATTTTCCAATCAAAATATTTTCTATCCGGATTTTTCCCCATATACATAATATCACCCTCTCCTAGATAATTATTGATAGGGTCAATCTCTAGCAGATCAAATAATTTGTATTTATGTTGATTGAAATTATAAGAAATTTCTTGGTTCTTATTTACTTGTAACGGTGATTCATAAATATATAAGTTCTTTTTATTTTCATAATTAATAGATTTATATGATAAAAGATCATATCTATAGTATTTTTGAAAGTTCTCTTTTTGATTCGGTAATAAATAGACTTCATAATCATTTTGTTTTTTATAATGAATTAATTTGTCTTTTTCATATAAGTCCCGTTTGTTTAAATCGTTATTTTGAGCCATACAATATTGATTGATTCGATTTCGCCATTTTTGTGATATTAATCTAGACCATTTAATCTGAGATAAATCGTATTGATAATGACCTCTTAACCAATTTTTCCATTGATTCATTCCAGAATTTCGAAGTTTTTTATGACTTAATTTAGAATGAAATATACCTTGTGTTCCAAAATCATCTTTTATTGAAGTTTTAAGAAAAAAAGATGTTCCGTGATATTGAAGAACAGATTGTAATTTATACAAGTTAATAACTTGGGTTTGTGATAATTTGTAAAATACATATGCTTGTGACAAGTAGGATAAGTCACAAAAAATCGGTGAATTTTGATTATCATTATTAATATTAGAAAGTGACTTTTTTATAGTGGAAATAAAGTGAATTTTATTTTGATTTGTTTTATCAATTCTTGCTTGATTTGTTTCATTATTGTAAATGTATTTATCAATAATTTTGTTTATTGATTCAAGAAAAGGTTGTGTATTGATTCTAGGAATATTCATGATATATAGAAATATCTTTCTATATATCTTTTCAATAAAAATTTTTATAAAATAATGTAATTTACAGATTAATCGAGCATTTTTTCTTTTTAATATTTTGAAAATATTTTTTTGTGATTCTAATGTAATTCTTTCTATTTGATTTATGATTGTGCTTGTTCTATCAATTAGATCTTTCGTTTTTTTTTCTGTCAGTGAATAATTAGTCCAATTCGTAGATCGAATTTGACTAAACGATTTATGAATTGTCTGATTGTTGATTAGAGAATCTTTTTCTTGTTTAGTTTCGCTTGATTTATCTACTTCTCTCAATAGAATTCTATTGACTTTTGAAAATTCTTTTATTACTCTTGGAACGCTTTTGCTAACCCAATCTTTTGTTTCTTTTGAAACTATTAGAACTAGAAAATACTTTTTTTTTAATTGTCCAAATTTGTTTTTGAGTTCCTTAAAAAAGGGCTTAAAAAAAGAAGGCCGTTTTCGAGGAGAACCAAAAGGAAGGTCAGTTTCCATTCCCCAAACTGTTAAAAAACAAAAATTCTCTTTTTTTTTCTTTTTCTTTCGATCTTGATGAGACGATCCTAGCTTAGATTCGTGCCAAGGTTTTAGACAGAAAGGAAATAAGATCTTTATCTGAACACCGTCTAGTAACCAATTTTTCGGAAATTCTGTTTCTGATAATTGAATACCATTATAGGTGCATTTAACATGTCTTTCTCTATTCCACTCCTTGAAATCCTCAGACCATTCAGGAATTTGCAAGAATAACATACGGCCAACATTTTTAGCTATTATCAATGAAGGTAATAGAATATATTTTCTAAAAATTGATTGAGTTACTAACATAGAACCTCGTATTACGTGAGCAAATGGAATGATATCCCAAGTTTCCGCTATTTCTATCTGCGCCTTCTCCTTTCTTTTGTTTTTTTTGTCCTTTTCTTTTTCTTTTATTTGTTTTTCTGTATAATCTAAAATTTTGAATTCTTCGTGATTCTCCATCCTATTTTTAAAAAGGAGTTTCATCAGTCTGGAGATATCAAAAGAAAAAAGGAGGGATTTGCTTAGTCTGTCCAAAAAAATAAGGGAATGTACATTTGCTTGAAACGGTTCCCAAATAACAGTTTTACGCCTTTGAGCGCGCATAGAACCTTTGATTATGTCTCGACGAAAATCTGATTGTTGTGAATAACGTATCAAAGCTACTTCGTCTATTTGGTCAGGATCATTAGTCTTAGTATTGATCGTCTGTTGGTTATTAGTAAAAATCACTACACGTCTAGCTTTTCTTGAGCGAATCTGATACTCCATCGCCATCTCTTCTTGACTTTCTCTTTCCTGTTGTTCCAAATCGTTGATTAATTTGTATGACCATCGAGGAACTTTTTTACTGATTTCTTTTATTCCAATAGATTTTTTTATAATTTTTTGATTATTAGTATTATTTCTAATTGTATTGAATAAAAATTTCAAAAATTTTGATTCATTTTCGGAATCAATTCTTCGTTGTTTTTGTTCTGAAAATAAAAAAATACTTT